ATAATAGAAAGTTAAAAACTTCATTAACCACTTGATTCGATTTGCCTCGAAGATACGAAGTAACAAAAATCCGGAATCTCTTCTTTGTGATGATAATGCCAAAAAATATCAAGTTGGCTCATCTGTCTTTCTTTATGTTGATCGTTACAGGCCTCTTGAATCTTCTCTTCCCTATTTTTTATTTGTTATTTGATTTATTGTTTTTTTTGTGCGTACTGCGGATTTACTTTTACTATTGATAGGAATTCTCTTGTTGAGACCCTATGAATCAATTGAAACCTCAGATTCATACTAGAACCACGATGATTTAGCCTCAAGCTAAACTCAAAGGTTCTCTGAGTAAGAACCTTTGATGATCACTTATTGAATGAATGGATGTAATGACTCAACAAAATCTAGAGAAAGAGTTATCCTTCGGTCAAAATAAATCTGAAGGAATAAAATTCGTTTGATTTAGGAAATACCTATTTGAATTTTTTTTGAGTCCGGTTGCGAGGTCTGAATAAATAGTAGGTATGAATCATAGTTCAAATATTTCTTTTCTTGATCTATTCTATATATTCCGTGCTCCAGATACTAGAATAAATATCCGACGAGGTAGAATCATCTTGATAGAGATAACAGGTCCATTCTATGTATTATCAATAGGATCAATTATAACAAGTCACACACTCATATTCCGGAAATACCGAAACAAATAAATTCCACGGTCGAACTACCAGAATAGAATGGTCTAGAAATCCAAGTCTAAAGTAATTTTTTCTTTGATTGAAAGACTAGGACTTCATAGTTCTTATAAACCTAACTCATTGAAATTCCATCCAGTAAAACGGAAGAATTATAAATTTCCAAAATAATAGATAGGAATATCGCAAATAGAGCCATTGCGACCCCCATAAGTGGTGTAGTCCCCCATCCCGGAGCTACTTTACCATATTCCGAATTCAATGGTTTCAATAAATCCCCTACAGTAGTTCGTCTTGGCCCAGATCTAGAACTATCCTCAACGGTTTGTGTAGCCATAAATCCTATTTAATGATTGGTTGAGATCTGTTGACTTTGTATACTATTCCGTTGTAGTTGTAAATAAACGATCTTATCGTAGATCCATTGTGATCTTGAAATTATCTAAAAATGGAAACAGCAACCCTAGTCGCCATCTCCATATCTGGTTTACTTGTAAGCTTTACTGGGTACGCCTTATATACCGCTTTTGGGCAACCCTCTCAACAACTAAGAGATCCATTCGAAGAACACGGGGACTAGTTGAAGTAATGAGCCTCCCAATATGGGAGGCTCATTACTTCAATTAAATTATTTCGAAAGGTTATTTCATTTTTTTAGTCGGAACCTTAGGTGGTTCTCGAAAAAAGATAGCGAAAAAAATTATCCCTAAAGTCGAGACTAAAAGGAATGTATAAACCAATGCTTCCATGGATTTGATCGTGGTTTACAATTATAGCTTCCACACCTATTCATTTGGGATCATTTACCATATCATATAAAGAAAGAAAAAAAGTCAAAGAAAAGATGGTGATTCAAGTCAAGATTTCTCTGATACCCAATGTCAAATAAAAAAAAATAGAGGCGAAAGATACCACAACAATGTCGTATCAGACTACTTGTCTCCTTGTAGTTGGATCTCCAAGTTTTTGGAATGCTCCAAATTCCACTTGAGCATCCAAATCTGGATCAATACCAGCAAAAACATCTCTGAACAAGGTTCTAGCGCCATGCCAAATGTGTCCGAAAAAGAAGAGCAAAGCAAATGTAGCATGCCCAAAAGTGAACCAACCCCTTGGACTGCTACGAAAAACACCATCGGATTTCAAAGTAGCCCGATCTAATTCAAAAATTTCACCTAATTGGGCACGTCTAGCATATTTTTTCACAGTAGCAGGATCAGAATAACTTACTCCATTAAGTTCGCCACCATAGAACTCAACAGTAACACCTACTTGTTCAACACTATACTTTGATTCTGCCCTTCTAAAAGGAACATCAGCTCTCACAATTCCGTCTTCATCTACCAAAACTACCGGAAATGTTTCAAAAAAAGTAGGCATACGACGTACAAAAAGCTCGCGCCCTTCTTTATCTCTAAAGACGGGGTGTCCTAACCATCCAACAGCAATTCCATCCCCATTGTCCATTGAGCCTGCTCTGAATAATCCCCCCTTTGCCGGATTATTACCAATATAATCATAAAAAGCTAATTTTTCGGGAATTTTAGACCAAGCTTCCGATAAACTAAGATTTTCGGCTAGCCCGGCACTAACTCTTCGATATATTTCTTGCTGAAAGTATCCCTGATCCCACTGATAACGAGTAGGACCAAATAATTCGATTGGGGTAGTTGCTGAACCATACCACATAGTTCCAGCAACAACAAAAGCTGCAAAAAAAACAGCAGCGATACTACTGGAAAGTACAGTTTCAATATTGCCCATACGTAATCCTTTGTATAGACGTTGAGGCGGACGAACACTAAGATGGAATAGGCCTGCTAATATGCCCAATGTACCCGCTGCAATATGATGAGAGGCTATTCCTCCCGGAACAAAAGGATCAAAACCTTCCGCGCCCCACGCTGGATTTACAGATTGTACTTTTCCAGTTAGTCCATAAGGATCGGACACCCATATTCCAGGACCATACAAACCTGTTACATGAAATGCGCCAAAGCCAAAGCAAGCTACCCCTGAGAGAAATAAATGAATTCCAAAGATCTTGGGCAAATCCAAAGAAGGTTTTCCCGTACGTTCATCACAGAATATTTCTAGGTCCCAATATACCCAATGCCAGATAGCTGCCAAGAAGCACAAACCGGAAAACACTATGTGTGCCCCTGCCACACCTTCATAACTCCAAATACCCGGATTTGTTATAGTTCCTCCTGAAATACTCCAACCGCCCCACGAATTGGTTATTCCTAAACGAGTCATGAAGGGTATAACGAACATACCTTGTCTCCACATCGGATCAAGAACGGGATCAGAGGGATCAAAAACCGCTAATTCATATAAAGCCATCGAACCAGCCCAACCAGAAACTAGAGCTGTATGCATTATATGAACAGAAAGCAATCGACCGGGATCATTCAATACGACAGTATGAACACGATACCAAGGTAAACCCATGGAAATACCTCTTTATCAAAGAAAAATAGACACTATGCCACTTTATTTTATCGCATTGGAAAAGACTATATATACTAACCATGTACCTAACCTTTTCAGTAGATTCCGTATCAGAAAGGATTAATATTTATTCCATTCCATTGAAAATAACGTGAAAATAACGGAACAATTTTGTTCGTAAGAACAAAGAGAAGCAGATCTATTCTATACCCGATAAGTACCAATACGCAATGGGAGGATTGGTCCCATTTTTGGGGAACGAATGGATAGATACTTGTTTATCATTCGAACGATCGATTTCTTCGTTCAAATTTTTTCTTTATTCATTCTGTCTTACTCTATAAACTTTCCAATCTATGTATCAAATAGAATAAAGAGAAAAAAGGGATGAAGACAATAAACCATTGATTGTTACGTTTCCATATTAAAGTGAAGTATAGTACTAAATTTTTTTCTTTAATTTAATGCCCATTGGTGTTCCAAAAGTACCTTTTCGGAGTCCTGGAGAGGAAGATGCGGTTTGGGTTGACGTATAGTGCGACTTGTCAGACATATTGGGTCATATGGGATTTACCCGTTCTCTCCCCTGATCGAGATATCCTCTGTTTCGCCCAAGAGATATTGTATTGAGTGAGGCATCAATCAATCATTCGGAGCGTGAAGTGCAATTAGATCAATTTATTTTATATTGGGGATCAATATTATCAATTTTGAAGAATTTATGGTTTACTTGGACTGATAAAATAAAGTATCCAGGCTCCGTTCAGAAAATACCAAATCGATAACAAATTGTTAATATAATATATGTATGATTACCACTTGTATCATAAATGATTCTTATACCTACTATTACTATAGTAGTGATAGTAGTGATCCCAAATTGCCGACCAACGGAATAGTATGATGAATACATCAAATAGTTTTGGGAAAGCAAGACACAAAATTAACAAAAAAAAAGAAGTCATAACAAAAAAATGGTACTGAGACCATTTGTCCTATGTGTGCAAATAGAATTCGGACAGATCTTTTCCCGGGGTAGACCATGAACCTAAAAGAATTGAAAGGGCCCATTCAGGAACAAGACAATGACATCGTGATTTTAATATCGATGAAACAATACATCAATGATAGGTTAGTTTAATAAGTTCAGTAATCTCTTTTTTTTTTTTTAGAGGGAAGGGAGCCTAAACTCATCTCATTTTTTTAATAGAAGACCTTTCATTAAGAAAACCTGTTACATAAAAAAAAAGAAATAAAACTGGAATCGACACATTGATTCTTTTTTTTCTTTTTCGCAATTTTTTTTGAACCGTATGTATCCAAAGGTGCACGTACGGTTCCTAAGGGATGCAATTTTGTCCTAATCAACCGACTTTATCGAGAAAGATTACTTTTTTTAGGCCAAGAGGTTGATAGCGAGATCTCGAATCAACTTGTTGGTCTCATGGTATATCTCAGTATAGAAGATGGTACTAGGGATCTTTATTTGTTTATAAACTCTCCCGGCGGATGGGTAATACCAGGAATAGCCATTTATGATACTATGCAATTTGTGTCACCTGATGTGCATACGATATGCATGGGATTAGCCGCGTCAATGGGATCTTTTATTCTGGTCGGAGGAGAAATTACCAAACGTCTAGCATTCCCTCACGCTTGGCGCCAATGAGTTTTTATTTGATTGAAAAAAAAAAGAAGACTATGCCTTCGCCACATTGATTATAAAAGAAAATTATAAGTAATAATAGCATGGCACTTCGGGTTCGATATGAACAAACCATTATTGTTTTTTCATAACATGAGATTTTGTATCGAGATAGTAGTATGAAATAAAGGTTATTTCCGATTTGATCTTATGTG